ATATGAATCAAGTGAAACGCAAACGGAAAAGGATTCTATAATCAGCAATCAGATAATTCAGGACTCGCTTAGTCAAATTGGATCTACAGATTGGACAAATTTTTTAATGGCAGAAGAAAAAATGAGAAATATGGTTGATAGAACAAGCACAATCATAAATCAAATAGAAATAATGGAAAAAGATAAAAAAAAAGTAACGCCAAGAACGAAAACAAGTCCTAACAAAAAAAATAATAATGGAGAATCACTCCAAAATATTTGGCAAATATTAAAAATAAAAAATATTCAATTAATAGTTAAATTACATTTTTTTTTGAAAATTTTCATTGAAAAAATATACATAGATATCTTTCCATCTATCATTAATATGCCCAGAATCTCTTTGATCGAATCAAGAAAAAAAATTATTGATAAATCCATTTACAATAATGAAAGAAATAAAGAAAGAATTAATAAAACAAAACAAAATCAAATTTCCTTTATTTCGACTATAAAAAAGGCTCTTTATAATCTTAGAAATAGTAAGTGGAAGTCACATATTTTTTTTGATTTATCTTACTTGTCACAAGCATATGTATTTTTGAAATTATCACAAACCCAAGTTATTCACTTGTATAAGTTAAGATCTATTCTTCAATATAATGGACCGTCTTTTTTTCTTAAGACTGAAATAAAGGATTTTTTTGGAAGACAAGAAATATTTCATTCTGAATTAAGACACAAGAAACTTCCAAATTTTGGAATGAATGAATGGAAAAACTGGTTAAGAGGTCATTATGAATACGATTTATCTCAGATTACATGGTCTAGATTAGACCCACAAAAATGTCGAAATGGGATCAATCAATGCCATACGTCTCAAAATAAAGATTTAAACAAACGGTATTCCTATGAAAAAGACCGATTACTTGATTACAAAAAAAAACAAAATTCGAAAGTATATTCATTACCAAATAAAGAGGATAATTTCAAAAAAAACTCTAAATATGATCTTTTATCATATAAATATAGTCATTCTGAAACTAAGAAGAACTCCTATATTTATAAATCATCATTAGAAGCAAATAAGAACCAAGAAAATTCCACCAGAAATAAAGAAAAATTTTTTAACATACTCAAGAATATTCGTATCAAAAATTATCTAGGAAAAAGTGATATGAAAAAAAGGAAATATTTTGATTGGAACATTCTCAATTTTTTTCTAAGAGAAAGGGTGGATATTGAGGCCGGGATCAAGACCGAGCATAACCATAATACAAAGATTAAGGTTGGACCTAATAAGGACAAAATAATTGATAAAATTGATAATAACAATAACGATCTTTTTTCTCTTCCGATTGATTCAAATTGCAATAACAAAAAGGACTTTTTTGATTGGATGGGAATGAATGAAAAAATCTTTGATTGGATGGGAATGAATGAAACATTTTTAAATTGCCTCATATCCAAATCGAGTCAGAAAGTTTTTTCCTTGCCAGAGTTTAGGATACTTTATCATGAATATAAAGAGAAACCTTGGTTTATCCCAAGCAAATTACTTCTTTTTCATTTGAATATAAATAAAAATTTTAGTGAAAATCAAACCATCATTAGTTTCAGACCATCAAATGAAAAAGAATATTTTGAATTAAAGAATCAAAACAATATTGCAAATTTTTTTTCAGAATTGGCGAAAGAAAGACGAAAGGCATTCTTTCGACATAACTACCATTTGCGTTTACAAGTAAGATGGGATGATGCTGTGGGTGACAAACCCATGAATAATGCCCGGATATGTGCTCTCCTGCTTAAGATGAGAAATCCAAAAAAAATTACTCTATCCTATATTCGTACGCAAGAAATGAATCTTAATTTAATGCTAACGGATCAAAAGTATTTCCTTTTGAGAGAATTGATCAACAAGGGAGTAGTAATTCTCGAAGCTACCTGTCTATCTAGAAAAAATGACGGACAGTTTTTTATGTATCAAATCATAGGTATTTCATTGGTTCATAAGAGTAAGCACCAAAGTAATCAAAGATACCGAGAACAAAAAAATGTTGCTAAGAATAATTTTGAGGAATCCATTTCAGGACATAAAAGAAAAATTCTAAATAGGGACAAAAAGAATTATGATTTGCTTGTTGCTGAAAATCTTTTATCGTCTAGACGTCGTAGAGAGTTTAGAATTCTAATTGCTTTCAATTTCAATTTAAAGAATAGGAATGGTGTGCATAGAAATCCAGTATTTTGTAAGGAGAACAAGATAAAAAACTGTAGTCAATTTTTGGATGAAAGTAAACATTTTGACAGAAATAAAAATGAATTAATTAAATTCAAGTTCTTCTTTTGGCCTAATTATCGATTTGAAGATTTAGCTTGTATGAATCGCTATTGGTTTGACACCAATAATGGGAGCCGCTTGAGTATGTTAAGGATATATATGTCTCCATGATTTCAAGTTTTGAGTTTCCTATATATTCTGTTGTTCTATCAATCATATTTTTCATTTTTTCTTCTG